TGCAACAATAAGATGTTATTTGTAACAAGTAGTTTTGTTGGTTGGTTAATTGGTCACATTTTATTCATGAAATGGGTTGGATTGGTCTTAGTCTGGATACGGCAAAATCATTCTATTCGATCTAATAAGTACCTTGTGTCAGAATTGAGAAATTATATGGCTCGAATCTTTAGTATTCTCTTATTTATCACCTGTGTCTACTATTTAGGCAGAATGCCGTCGCCTATTGTCACTAAGAAACTGAAAGAAACCTCAGAAACAGAAGAAAAGGGAGAAAGTGAGGAAGAAATCGATGTAGAAACAACTTCCGAAACGAAGGCGACTAAACAGGAACAAGGGGGATCCACCGAAGAAGACCCTTCCCTTTGTTCGGAAGAAAAAGAGGATCCGGACAAAATAGATGAAACGGAAGAGATCCGGGTGAATGGAAAGGAAAAAACAAAAGATGAATTCCACTTTAAAGAGACATCCTATAAGGATAGCCCTGTTGACGAAGATTCTTATCTTGATGGGTATCAAGAGAATTGGGAATTGGGAAGACTTAAAGAAGAAAAAAAAGAAAAGACCCATGCCCATTTCCGGTTTGAAAAACCTCTTATGACTTTTTTTTTCGATTATAAACGATGGAATCGTCCATTTAGATATATAAAAAATGATCTATTTGAAAATGCTGTACGAAATGAAATGTCACAATATTTTTTTTATACATGTCCAAGTGATGGAAAAGAAAAAATATCTTTTACGTATCCGTCACTAAAAATTTATTATAAAATAATTATAAAATAAAAAGATTAATAAAAAAATTAATACATAAGATAAATACAAGAATAGATAAGACGAAATTCGTCCACCTCCCATATATTTGATGCCTTCTCCCATCAAGAAATTTGCAACCCCAACCCCATTTATAATTCCATCAATTATACGTCTATCAAAAAACTGAATTAGTTCGGCTAATCCTCTTATACTCATGATTAAGACTCTAGTATAAAAAATGTCTATGTAACCACGATTATATGACCAATTGTATACCACTTTTTTTATTTGGTCCAAGATAATTCTTTTAGGACCCCTTTTTACAAATGAATTGATTAAGTCCAAATTCTTGAAAGATGAATAAACAGACCCATATAAAATGGATGCTATAAATAGTCCAAAAAGAGCTATACTTACTGAAAAAATTGCATTTGTAAAAAATTCATACCAATTCATAGAATAGTTTGAATTTTTATTCAAAAGGTTTCTCGATGGAGTTAACCATTTCGATAATATATCAAAATCTACTACTCCTTGATCCAAATCAATTCCTATTGATCCCATGAACAAAGTAAATAGTGTCAATATAAGAAGAGGAAATAGCATAGTATTGTCCGATTCGTGAGGATACATGTAAGTGTATTTATTTATAAAAGAAGTACTCAAGTATCGCATTCGATTTTTTATATTATCATTAATTTGATATGTATCTTTTGAAAAAAAGAAGACCTTATTATTAATTGTTGATAAAAGTAAATTTCTATTGACTACTTTCGGTACTGCTTTTCCCCATAGAGATATGGAATAGAATGAACTATTTTTAGTACTACTATAATTTTGAAAATGAACACGCAAATGCCCATCAAAGGTTAGTAAATACATTCGAAACATATAAAATGCGGTTAATCCCGCTGTAAAACAAGCTATTATTGCAAAAATTGGTGAATACAACCAACTATCATTAATAATTTCATCCTTGGACCAAAAACAAGCAAGAGGCGGAATACCACAAAGAGAAAGTGTACCTAATAAGAAAGTAGTTCTTGTAATTGGAACATATCTTGTTAAACCGCCCATAAGAACCATATTCTGACTTTTATCGGGTGAATATCCAACAATAGGTTCCATAGAATTAATAATGGATCCGGATCCCAAAAACAATAAAGCTTTAGAATAGGCATGAGTTATTAAATGGAATAAGGCAGCTCGATAAGAACCTATACCTAGAGCTAACATAATATAACCCAGTTGAGACATTGTGGAATAGGCTAAACTTCTTTTAATATCTCTTTGAGCGAGAGCCAAAGTAGCTCCTAATAGTACTGTTATTATGCCTATTAAAGAAACGAAATTCATTATGTAAGGTATAACTCTGAAAAGAGGAAGAAGCCGAGCTACAAGAAAAATTCCCGCTGCTACCATGGTAGCAGCGTGTATAAGAGCCGAAATAGGGGTGGGCCCCTCCATAGCATCAGGTAACCATATGTGAAGAGGGAATTGTGCAGATTTAGCAATTGCGCCGACGAATAATAAAAAGGCGCAGAGAGTAACAAATGTAGAATTAACCCCATTACTATGGATCAAGTTATTAACTATTTTGAACAAATCCCGAAATTCTAAACTGCCAGTTATCCAATAAAAAGCTAAGATTCCTAATAATAAACCAAAGTCTCCTACACGATTAGTTATAAAGGCTTTTTGGCAAGCACTTGCTGCAACCGGTCGTGTAAACCAAAAACCTATTAATAAATATGAACACATTCCCACGAGTTCCCAAAAAATATAAATTTGTATCAAATTGGAACTAGTAACTAATCCCAACATGGAAGTATTAGAAAAACTCATATAAGCAAAAAATCTAAAATATCCTTGATCATGAGACATATAATTGTCACTATAAATAAGAACCATGATTCCAACAGTAGTAATTAGTATTAACATAATAGAAGTAAGTGGATCGATCAAGTGTCCAAACTCTAAGGAAAAATCATTATTGATAGTCCAAGACCATAAATATTGATAGATAAAACTTCCATTTATTTGCTGAATAGACAGACTGGCCGAAAAGGCCATAGTTATACTTAGTAGTAAAACACTAGTAAAACCCCACATACGACGAATATTTTTTGTTGCTGTAGGAATAAACAGAAGTCCAAATCCTATTGACATAGTAACTGGAAGTGAAAGAAAGGGTATTATCCATGCGTATTGATATGTTTGTTCCATAAAAAAATATTTGTTTTTTTATTGTTATAAATTTAATTGTTTAAAATCCACCAACCAAAAGAACAATAATAAAAGAAATCAACAAAAAAAATAAAAAAAAAAAAAAATTATTATCTATTTCATTTAGCCCTAGATATATATGTGATATGGCATAGGTATATATACATGGATACGTATAGATAATTCATAATCTTTTGGTATATTTTGTATATATGTATATATTTATTTTTACATATTTACATATATATTATATAATTAGATAGAATTATATTTATATTATTATGATATGTTTTACAGGTTTTGAACAAAGTATTTATTATCCATGGGATAAGTATGGATAATGACGAAAAAACGATCTAAATATATGTCTTTCACATACAATAATAAAAATTAGTATTTTGTTTTTGAATGGCGGTTCCAAAAAAACGTATTTCTCGATCAAAAAAACGTATTCGTAGAAATATTTGGAAGAAGAAGGGATATTTAACGGCAGTAAAAGCTCTTTCTTTAGCTAAATCGGTTTCCACTGGGCATTCAAAAAGTTTTTTTGTGCAACAAACAAGTAATAAAATTTTGGAATAATCTAAATCGACATACCATTAAGAACTTATTAATATCAATATTAGTTAGAACTAACTGCTGTGGCGTGTTATATAGTAAATAATAATTCTTATGTTTACTGGCCTCTTAGTATAGTACTAAGTATTCTAATTTTTCTCTATCAATTAAATTTTCTATTGTGAAAATTTAATTGATAGAGAAAAAGTTTTTTGTTATATGCCTAGCCCAAAACCTAATTAGAAGTATAGTTACTAGATAGTATTTATAATAAATTACGAAGAGTATTATTAATGATACTAAGATATCGAAATTATTAGAAAAATGCCTCGAATAAAATTACGATAAATATGACATTTATTTTTTTTTTTATTAATCTTTTTAATTTTCAATACATTAATTAAAAAATCATCTAAAAATAAAAAAAAAAGGATGATTTTTAGTTCTATAACTCGACCCGGAACAAAACTATCTAGTTCTGACTGTCTTGGTATAACTCCATTTTTACATTCTAAACTAGATACATGAAAGTTGATTCTTAAAGCTAAACCCTACGGCGATACTTAGTAAACATTCAAATCTTAATTTAAATAAGTCTTTATTTCATCGGTTCTAATGTTTACTAACTATATTGAATCCTTGAATCTTGACCATTTAACATGAATTGACTATTATTTATTAATATTTCAAATAAGCCGCCATGGTGAAATTGGTAGACACGCTGTTCTTAGGAAGCAGTGCTAGAGCATCTCGGTTCGAGTCCGAGTGGCGGCATCCCCTAAAAGGGACACAGCGGATCCTATAATATATTTAATTCTCGATTTTAATTCTATAATGGAGAACCCCCGCCCTTTTTATGATATTTGCAACTTTAGAACATATATTAACTCATATCTCTTTTTCGATTATTTCAATTGTGATTACGATTCATTTTATGACCTTATTAGTCCACGAAATCGTAGAATTACGCAATTCATCGGAAAGAGGTATGATAGCTACCTTTTTATCTATAACAGGATTATTAGTTATTCGTTGGATTTATTCGGGTCATTCCCCATTAAGTAATTTATATGAGTCATTAATCTTCCTTTCATGGAGTTTCTCCATTATTCATATGATTCCTAAAATACGAAATAATAAAAATTATTTAAGCGTAATAACCGCGCCAAGTGCTATTTTTACCCAAGGTTTCGCCACGTCGGGTCTTTCAACCGAAATGCATCAATCCGCTATATTAGTACCCGCTCTACAATCTCAGTGGTTAATGATGCACGTAAGTATGATGCTATTAAGCTATGCAGCTCTTTTATGTGGATCATTATTATCAGTCGCTCTTTTAGTCGTTACATTTCGAAAAAATATCGATATGTTTTTTAAAAGCAAGAATTTAGTAATTAAATCATTTATCGTTGGCGAAGTCGAATATTTGAATGATAAAAGAAGTGTTTTTAAAAACACTTCTTTTATTTCATTTCGAAATTATTACAAATATCAATTGACTCAGCGTTTAGATTATTGGAGTTATCGTGTCATTTGTTTAGGCTTTACCTTTTTAACCATAGGCATTCTTTCTGGAGCAGTATGGGCTAATGAGGCTTGGGGATCTTATTGGAATTGGGACCCTAAGGAAACTTGGGCATTTATTACTTGGATCATATTCGCGATTTATTCACATACTAGAACAAATAAAAGTTTACAAGATACACATTCGGCACTTGCGGCTTCTATAGGATTTATTATAATTTGGATATGTTATTTTGGGATCAATCTATTAGGAATAGGTTTACATAGTTATGGTTCATTCACATTAACATCTAATTGAATAAACGATACATAACATAAGAACATCATCTCATATGTATCTCGAGTTTTTGCGAACCATTTGACTCCAGAAATAAAATGGTTCGCAAAAACTCGAGATACATCTCATTACAACTCTAATTCACTTTATTTTACAGAATTATAAGACTTGCCGTCTCATTAATAAAAACTATCTATAAAAAATAATTAGATAAGATAGCTTGTACCTTGTCAACTGATAGTAAGAGAACGAAATCGGGATAAATACCAATACCTATTATTGGTAAAAAGAGACAGATCGAAACAAAAAGTTCTCGTGGTCCAGAATCCACAAAATTAGAATTTGGGACATTGAATAACTTGTATCCGTAGAACATCTGACGTAACATAGATAATAAATAAATAGGAGTTAATATCATTCCAATTGCCATTCCAAAAGTAATTAGTACTTTTGGAATTAAAAGATATTTTGAGCTGGTAATTATTCCAAAAAATACTACTAATTCGGCAACAAAACCACTCATCCCTGGCAATGCAAGAGAGGCCATCGAAAAGCTACTGAACATTGTAAATATTTTCGGCATCGGGACAGCTATCCCCCCCATTTCGTCGAGAGAAACAAGAGGTATTCTATCACAACAGGTTCCTGCCAAGAAAAAAAGTGCAGCACCAATAAATCCATGAGAAAGTATTTGTAGAATGGCTCCATTTAGTCCCATGTTGGTTATAGAACCAATTCCTATAATTGTGAAACCCATGTGAGATACAGAGGAATAGGCTATTCTCCTTTTTAAATTGCGTTGACCAAAAGAGGTTAAAGCCGCATAGATTATTTGTATTGTTCCCACTATCACCAACCACGGAGAAAATATGGAATGAGCACGGGGTAATAATTCCATATTGATCCGAATCAATCCATATGCTCCCATTTTTAATAAAATTCCGGCAAGAAGCATACATGTACTGTAATGTGCTTCTCCATGGGTATCTGGTAACCATGTATGTAGGGGTATGATCGGCGATTTGACAGCATAAACAATAAGGAAGCCAAAATAGAATATTATTTCCAATGCCATAGGATATGATTGATTAGCAAGTCTTTCAAAATCTAATGTCGGTTCAATGGAGCCATATAAACCCATACCTAGAACTCCTATTAATAGAAAAATAGAACCCCCTGCAGTGTACAAAATGAACTTTGTAGCCGAGTATAAGCGCTTCTTTCCTCCCCACATGGATAAAAGTAAGTAAACAGGAATTAATTCTAACTCCCACATGATAAAAAAAAGTAAAAGGTCTCGAGAAGAAAATGATCCTATTTGACCACTGTACATTGCTAACATAAAGAAATGGAATAATCGTGAATTTCGAGTAACTGACCAAGCCGCTAAAGTAGCTAAAGTAGTAATAAATCCTGTTAGTAAAATGGGTCCCACGGAAAGCCCATCGATTCCCAGTCTCCAGTGAAAATCCAAAATATTTATCCATTTCCAATCTTCTTCCAATTGGATTAAGGGATCGTCCAATTGGAAATGATAACAGAATGCATAGGTCGTTAAAAGGAGTTCTAATAAGCATATACATATAGTATACCATCGAAACACCTTATTCCCCTTATGGGGAAGAAAAAAAATGGAAGAACCCGCGAATATAGGCAAAACAACAAGTATTGTTAACCAAAACCAAGGAAAATGACTCGTGATAAAGACAAGATACGCTTTGACCAGAAAAGCCCGTGCTCGGAATAATATATTGATTTTATCGAGTACGGGCTTTTGTCGGTAAATGAGGAATCAAATGATTCAAGTGGAGTTTTTGTAACGTATCAATTAATAAGATAGACCCATGCTGCGAGTTGTTTCATGCCATAAATAAACACGGACACTCAAAAAGTCTGTCGGGCAAGCGGATTCACATCTCTTACAACCTACACAATCCTCGGTTCTTGGTGCGGAAGCAATTTGTTTAGCTTTACATCCGTCCCAAGGTATCATTTCCAATACATCTGTAGGGCAGGCGCGCACACATTGAGTACACCCTATACATGTATCATAAATTTTTACTGAATGTGACATTAAATTATAAATTCTCGTTTTGAACATAAAAAATTTTCGATCTGGTATGGTAAAAATAAATGGTAGTAAATTAATTATATGTTTATATTGTAGACACCAGATGAATCAATGATTTATTAATTTTTTTAAGAATCAATATATTTCTAAATTTGTTCATGAAAAAGTGCCAAGATACTTTGATTTCTCTTTCAACAACCACAGTCATACAATACAAGTCGCACATCTGAATTCAAATTGGTCAACAAATAATACAATATTTAATTAATATTAATGGAATTTTAATTCTATTTTAAATTTGAATAAATCTAACAAATTAATATAAATTATTATTTTATTATTATATAATTTATATAATGAAAATCAATGATTACATAATGAATGATTACGACTAATTTAATTATTCAACAAATTTGCTTGATTGATACGAGTTGATTTTTTGTTATGATGGATCGATGAAACAATAGCTAATCCAATAGCAGCTTCAGCCGCTGCAATAGCTATAACAAAAATTGAGAAAATGTCTCCTTTTAATTGGCGACTATCAAATAAATCAGAAAATGTTACGAGATTGATATTAACTGAATTTAGTATAAGCTCAAGACACATAAGTGCTCTAACCATGTTTCGACTTGTGATTAATCCATAGATACCGATAGAAAATAAATAGACACTCAAAAAAAGTACATGCTCGAACATCATTGACTAACTCCTCATCAATTTAGATTCATTTAAATATGAATAACAATTCAACTGATTTCATTGACTAGAATAGAACAAAATATTACAGAACAATAGAAGGTATTGGCAATAGATTTAACTAAAAATCTTAAACCTTTACACCTTTTTTATTTTATTTAAAATTTATAATTCTAAAAATTTTTTAAATCATAAGTATTTATGATTGACGAGCCATAGTAATTGCACCTATTAAAGAAACTAAAAGAATTATAGAAATGAGTTCAAATGGAAGATAAAAATCTGTTGATAAATGAATTCCAATTTGTTGAACATAACTTATTAGGTCCTGTTCTAGAATCTGGTTTGATCTTGTAGTCCAAAGAATTCCGTACCATGACGTATCTGGGATAGTAATAATTAGTGAAAAAAAAAAAAAAAAAAAAAAAATACTTGTACAAACCAGTGAAGTAACCCCATCTCCAAGGGTCCAAAGGCGGGAAACATTGGAATATTCTGAGCCATTTATGAACATTACAGCAAATATGATTAAGACATTTATGGCTCCCACATAAATAAGAAGTTGTGCAGCAGCTATAAAATAAGAATTCGATAGAATATAGAATAAGGATATACAAACAAGAACCAATCCCAACGAAAAGGCAGAATAAATTGGATTGGTAAATAATACTACGCCCAGGCCCCCAAATATAAGAACTGATCCCAGAAATACTACAACAATATTATGTATTGATCCAGGTAAATCCATTATGTATGAAATAAGAAAATAAATAAATAAATCGAAAGATTTCATGACCTTACTGAATAGTCCAGGAAGTAAAAATTAGCCTATTTTTTTAATTGTCTATGATACCGTTCCTAAATAAAATCTTAATGTAGTAATGCAGTATAGATTGTAATATAGATTAATGTAGATAAAGTTATTGGGCCAACTCAACTTTTTCATTTTAATTTATTCAGAAGAAAAGAAGAGTTGGAATCTTATATTTCCAAATCAAAACGAAAAATATTAAATAAACCCGCTATTCTCAACAATCAATAGTTATCGTTTTACTTTCTAGTTACATTGACTAAAAAAATAAATAAATCAAGAAGCTTGGATCCTTTCTATCAAAATAGAAAAATAAAATCTTACTAATTGGTAATTGTTCTTGAATCAAAATATTTACCTTTGTCTATTTTTATTTGAGTCGAATTCATAACTGTTTGAATTGTGTAGTCTCCAATTACTGACATTGGTAACCGACCCAAAGCGATTTGATTATAATTCAATTCGTGACGATCATAAGTAGAAAGTTCATATTCTTCAGTCATTGATAAACAGTTAGTGGGACAATATTCGACACAGTTACCACAAAATATACAGACACCAAAATTTATACTATAGTTAATCAATATTTTATTTTTAATATCTCCTTCAAATCTCCAATCAACAACAGGTAGATCTATGGGGCACACACGAACACATACTTCACAAGCAATACATTTATCAAATTCAAAGTGGATTCGACCACGGAAACGTTCTGATGTGATCGACTTTTCATAAGGATACTGAATAGTTACAGGTAAACGATTTGCATGGGATAAGGTAATTATGAAACTTTGACCAATATACCTTGCAGCTCGTATTGTTTGTTGACCATAATTCATGAACCCAGTCACCATAGGAAACATATTGTAGATATCCACGAATAAGTTGATGTTTCTTTCTCTTGTTTAAGAGAGGTTATGAGTCTAGAATACCATTATCGTATTGTGTTATTTATAGTGAAACAAGTTGGGAAGACGTTGTCAATAATAAATTACCTAGAGAAATAGGTAAAAGAAATTTCCATCCAAGATTTAATAGTTGGTCCATTCTCATCCTGGGTAAAGTCCATCTTGTTGTGATAGATATAAAAAGAAACAAATAAGCTTTAGCTAATGTAATAAAGATACCAATTGTTATTCCAAAGACTCTAGCAATTTCATTTATTCCGAAAAGTTCAGGAACAGATATGTATGGAATAGATAAATTCCACCCACCTAAATAAAGAACTGTTACAAATAATGAAGAAACTAAGAGATTTAGATAAGAAGCAATATAAAATAAACCATATTTGATACCAGAATATTCGGTTTGATAACCTGCTACTAATTCTTCTTCTGCTTCTGGTAAATCAAAAGGTAATCTCTCGCATTCTGCTAGAGAAGAAATTAGAAAAACGATAAACCCTATAGGTTGACGCCACATATTCCACCCCCAAAAACCATATTTTGACTGCGCCTCAACTATATCAACTGTACTTGAACTGTTCGATAATCATAGTCGATAATAACATAATTGTTCTCACCGCTATTCCAAAACCGTACATGAGACCTCAGCTTCATACGGCTCCTCTATGGCCACGTACAAATAAATGTAAGGACTGGTTCGGTATTATTATAGGTATTTTTGTGGGGTAGGGTAGATAGAATAAAAATACCGTGTAGAGTCCCAAAAATTAGACCAATGGAATTCTGTCTGCTAGAATAACAAAAAAAGGGCGCTTCCGAATTGATCTCATCCCTTATAATTAAATCTTCGGTAATAACTTAATCTTTCAATAAAATACTCGTTAGATCAAGAGATAAAAAGAATTAGACATTCTTTATTGAATCATAAAGAATAAGAATTTCATATATACATATATATTGGTATAGATGTAGGAAAAAATAAATAAAGATCTTTGTTTATATTCTATTTCTTTTGTTCCTGTTCTTCTTTCTCGTAAGAGGTATTCCTGAGAATATAAGGATTAATTCGTTCTTGATAGTTATTTCTTTAATCAGTGACTAGGAGCATACTCTAGATCGGAATCGTGGGGAAGTACTGCTTGATCATTTCTACCAACTTAAAGCCCCTAATCATCTTAATGATTCGTTTTATGTGAAAATACCTCTTTTTTGATACCTTACATTATCTCTATTACTAATCCTTTGTGTACCTTGGTGTTCCTAACCGTCCACTGAATTTTTGATTGATCTCCTGTATGGTAATACATACAAGACAGTAATCCCATACAGTTGATCTTTTGTACCCGCTTCAAGATATGATGACTAATTAAAGAATCTCAATCTTGGGATAAAGAGTTTATACTCCTTAATGTTTACTTCTGCTTTATTCTTATATATAGGGAATGAGATTTTCTCTTTTTACTACACATTGATAAGCTGTTTTATTTTACTCATATAACTATCTGGTTTAACTCATCGACCTGAATAACTCTGATGAATAAAAAAAATAAAAATATCTATATCTATCCAATATATTAATTCCTCTTTCCTTTATTTCATTTTGAGGTCAAAGTTCATGTTCTAACGAATCACACGTAGAGATATTGATAACACACATAGAGTTAATGGTATTTCATAACTAATAGATTGAGCCGCAGCTCGCAAGCCACCTAAAAAAGAGTATTTATTATTCGATACATATCCTGATATAAGAAGCCCAATAGGAGCAATACTTGAAATGGAGATCCATAAAAAAACACCCATACTGAGATCAGCTAAAACAAGTCGATACCCAAAAGGAATTATTAAATAACTTAATACAATTGATATGACTGCTATAGACGGTCCGATACTAAACAAACGAATATCTCCTCTAGATGGTAGGAGGTCCTCTTTAAAAAGTAATTTAGTCCCGTCCGCTAGAGCTTGAAGAATTCCCAATGGGCCGGCATATTCGGGTCCAATACGTTGTTGTATCGCTGCGGATATTTCTCTTTCTAACCATACAATTACTAGTACTCCTATTATGATTCCCAATATAAGGGTCAAAGCAGGGATAAATAGCCATATGAGTCCATAGACTTCTTTTAAGGATTCTGATTTAGAAAAATAATTGATAGTTTGTGCTTCTGTTGTGCCAATTATCATTTCAACGGTCAACTTCTCCCATAATGATATCTATACTACCTAGTATTGTCATGATATCAGCCAATTTCATTCTTTTAATTAGCTGAGGAAGAATTTGCAAATTGATAAAACCGGGCGGACGAATTTTCCATCTCCAGGGGAAAAAACTATTATCTCCTATCAAATAAATTCCTAATTCTCCCTTTGGGGCTTCTATTCTTACATAAAGTTCTTGTTTCGACAATTCAAAATTAGGCGAAGGTTTTTTACTAATGAATCTATATTCAAAATCATTCCATTCGGAATTTCTTGCTCTATCTAAGCGCCGAATTTCTAAATTCTCATAGGGTCCTCCGGGAATTCCTTCTAAAGCCTGTTGAATAATTTTTATGGATTCCCTCATTTCGCCAATTCGTACTAAATAACGAGCTAATGAATCCCCTTCTTTTTGCCATTGGACTTCCCAATCGAATTCATTGTAACATTCATAATGATCAACTTTACGAAGATCCCATTGGATCCCAGAAGCTCGTAACATGGGTCCTGATAAGCCCCAATTTATTGCTTCTTCTCCACCAATAATGCCCACTCCTTCAACTCGTTCCAAAAAAATGGGATTCCGCGTAATAAGTTTTTCATATTCAACAACACTCGTTAAAAAATAATCGCAGAAATCTAAACATTTATCTATCCAACCATGAGGTAGATCAGCAGCTATTCCTCCGATGCGGAAATAATTATGCATCATTCGCATACCTGTGGCAGCTTCGAATAGATCATATAGCAATTCTCTCTCTCTGAAAATATAGAAAAAGGGAGTCTGCGCACCGATATCCGCCATAAAAGGCCCAAGCCATAACAAATGCGAAGCTACACGACTCAGCTCTAGCATAATTACTCTGATATAGCTGGCCCTTTGGGGTACTTGAACATTTCCCAATTGTTCTGGTGCATTTACTGTTATTGCTTCAGTGAACATAGTAGCTAAATAATCCCAACGTGTTACATAAGGAAGATATTGTATAATTGTTCGGTTTTCCGCTATTTTTTCCATTCCTCTGTGTAAATAGCCCAATACGGGGTCACAGTCAATAACATCTTCACCGTCGAGAGTTATAATGAGTCTAAGAACACCATGCATCGATGGGTGATGAGGGCCCATATTGACTATCATGAGATCTTTTCTTGTAGCCGGTACAGTCATATCTTTTCTTTCCTAATTCATTATTCCATGAATTTCTCAAAACGAGGTTTAGAAAAATAAAAACCTAAAAAAAAATTTCAAATGAATCCTCAAATTAACGAGTTTTAAGCTCCCGAATATCTAACTGACTAATTAATTTTTTATAACTTACTCTATTTTTCTTTGACAAATAAGCCAACAGCCGTTGACGTTTTCCCAGAATTTTTCGTAGACCTCTTTGAGATAAAAAATCTTTTTTGTGCAATTCCAAATGCGAGGTGAGTCTCCGTATTTTATTGGTGAAACTGAATACTTGAAATTCAACAGACCCTTTGTTTTCTTCTTTTTCGTCTTGCAGAATAACTGAAATGAATGAATTTTTGACCATAAAAAAATTCTTCTATCTTTTTATTTTTTTTAGATTTTACCGATCAGGAAAAATAATAATTATTATTATATTATGTTATGATTATGTCAGTCATTATTAATCTGATATAAACAAAAGTTTAGATTTATTCATACTTTTTTATTCTATCGAAATCCCATTTTTATTTCAAACATAAAATGGGATTTCGATAGAATAAAATATAATACATTTACACATTCACGAAAGAGAGTGATTTTTTTTTTTTTTTTTACTTAATTAAAGATTCTACTAATTTATTATTCCTAGATCCAAAAATAAATCAATATCATGTACTAAAATGTAACATAACATATGCATATGTACATCTTTCGCCATATATCAAATATGTTATGTCAGGTGATATATAGGAAATATAATATTAGTTTATTAACTTATTCTGGATTGGGGATACATATATATCCTTAACATACTAAAACAACTGCTGTTATGGGTATCAAACCAGTAACGATTAATACAAGCTAAATCCTCTAATCGGTAATTAGGCCAAAGAAATAATTTTAATTTAATAAAGTTGTTTGCATCTCTATTAAGATGCTTGTCCTCATTAAAAAATTGTCCACAGTTTATTATTTTGTTTTCGTTGCAAAATTGTGGATTTTTATCTATATCATTCCAATTCCAGAAATGGAAACAAATTAGAATTCTCAACTCTCTCCGACGTCGATGAGATAGAATATGTTCAGGAACAAGAAAATTAGAATTATTTTTTTTTTCTTCATTCACAGGCATATCGCTATGTTGTGCAATGGATTTGTCTAAATTATTCTTATCAACATTTCGTTTTTTTATGAATTTTTTATTAGTTTTAACTTTATCTTTATCAACTAATGAAATACTTATGGTTTGATAGATAATAAATTGCCCATCCCTTTTTATAGATAAACGAACTGGTTCGATAATTAATATTCCTCTTTTTATCAATTCTGTAAGAACAAGATCCTTTTGAATCAGCATTACATCCAGACGCATTTCTCCTCTTTGAATAGAGGATATAGCAATTTGCTTTGCATTTGTCAATCTAAGTAAGAGACAATATACCTTAATATTATTGATCATTCTTTGACTCAAAGAATCATCCCATCTTAATTGAAAAAGAAAATATTTTTTTAGTAATAAATCTAGTTCTGCTTCCTTGATCTTCTTAGATTCTTTTTTATTTCTACGTTTTTTAATGTCTGATCCCGCGTAATTATCTTCAACATCTTTTTTTTCGTTTTGTTTTCCTAGATCATATCCAAGATATTTTGGATATTGTTGTTTGTTTTTTTCTTGGTTAGAATTTTCTAAATCAATATATTCTTTTTGATTAGATAATATGGGAAGGTTTTTTTTTTTTTTTATGTTGATGTTTTCATATTGACTAATCTTTTCATTTTTATGAAAATCTAAAAGAAGAAATTGGATTGGTATAATCCATGGTTTAATTTTATATGTTTCAAAAAGTAGCACAAATTCTGGTAAGAACCAAGATTTTAGTTTTGCTATGGTAGGATTATGATATAACCTTTTTTGATTCATTCCCATCCAATCAAAAAAGTTTTTTTTTTTCTTGTATAAGTTGATTTCTTTATGAAACGAAATCTCTTTCTTTTTCATTTTGTTTGTATACTTATTAGTTTGAGTCTTAGTATTTTTATTAATCTTGATACCAATATGCGCATTGGTCCAAGTCTCGATATCAATATTTTTTATAAGACAAAAATGGAGAATTTTACAATCAAAATATTTTCTATCCCGATTTATATTCGTATCAATAGGATATCTTTCCTCTAGATAATCACTAATAGTTGTACTTACCAATAGATAAAATGCGTCAGGTTTCGATGTATTGAAATTATATAGATATGGAATCTCCCGGTTCTCCTTTACTTGTACTGTTGATCCATAAAAATAGGAGTTTTTCTTATCCCCATAATTAATATATTCATAATTCATATATTTATGTGATAAAAGATCATATCTGTAGTGTTTTTTAACCATTTTTTTTTTTTTGAACGAAACCGTTACGGAATAATCTTCTTTTACATAATGACTTAATTGGTCTTTTTTGTTTTCATATGAATTAAATTTAATTGAGTCTTTATTTTTAATCATACGAAGTTGATTGACTCTATTTCGCCATTTTTTCGGGACTAATCGAGACCATTTGATCCGGGAAAAATTGTATTGATAAAAACCCTTTAACCAGTTTTTCCAGTTATTCATTCCAGACTTTTGAATTTGATTATGCCTTGATTTGTAATCAAATAGTCCTCGTGTTATACAATAATCCTTTATTTTATCCCTAAGATAATAATGGGTTTCATGATCTTGAAATATATATTTCAAGTTATACTTGTTAAGTAATTGGGTTTGTGATAATTTGTAAAATACATATGCTTGGGACAAGCAAGTATAACTATTTAAATTTTTATTACTAATATTAGTATTTGAAACCCACTTTTTTATAGTTGAAATAAAGTTCATTCTATTTGGATTTATTTCATCAATTTTTTCTTGATTTGTTTCATGGTTGTAAGTGTATTTATTGATAATTTTTTTTGTTAATTCAAAAAAAAGTTGTATATTGATTCTGGGAATGTTTATGGTACATAGTAAGATATCCATGTATATTTTTTCAATGAAAAATTTTATAAAAAAATGTGATTTACGTATTAATCGTATATTGTTTCTTTTTAATATCTGCCAACTATATTTCTGTGATTCTGATCCTTTTATTTTATCATCATAGGTTAAAACTGTTTTTTTATTGTCTTTTGTGATTTGTTCTATTTGATTCTTGGTTGTGATTATCCTATCATAAAGATCTTTCATTTTTTTTTCTATGAGTGAATAATTTGTCCAATTCATAGATCGAATTGGTATGGTCCATTCATGGTTAATTTTATTATTTATTTTTGAATCTTTTCCATTTTTATTTGGTTTATATACTTTCACTTTCTTCAATTCAAATGAAAAAATCGGATTTACTTTTTCAAGTTCTTTCATTATTCGCTTTATAACAAGAACTGTTTTGATGACCCATCCTTTTTTTTCTTTTGAAATTTGTAGAGACCATTTTTCTCTTTCCTTTAAGACCCTTAGAACGAGAAAAAATTGTTTTTTTAGCTTTCTAATTTTTCTTTCGAGTTCTTTAAAAATGGGTTCAAAAAAAGAAAGTCGTTTTCGGGGAGAACCAAAGGGAAGTTCCGCTTCCATTCCCCATACTGTTAAAAAATAAAAATTGTCTTTTTTTACTTGTTTTTTCATTGAATCTATATAATGAGATCGTACCTTAGATCTTTGTCTTCGCCAAGGTTTCAGACAAAAAGGAAATAAAATCTTTATCTGAATTCCGTCTGTTAACCAATCTTTTGGAAATTCTGTTTCTGATAATTGAACACCATTATAGGTGCACTTAACGTGCATTTCTCGATTCCATTCCTTCAAATCCTCGTACCATTCAGGAAATTGGAATAATAACATACGGCCCATATTTTTAGCTATTATCAATGAAGGTAATACAATATATTTTCTAAAAAAAGATTGTGTTACTAACATCAAACCTCTCATTACTTGAGCAAATAGAATGCTATCCCAAGTTTCTGCTATTGTTATTCGATCATTTTCCTCTTTTTTTTCCTGTTCTTTTGTCCCTTCTTTATCAAAAGAAGAATAAGAAATTTGCGATTCCGATTCTTTACCTACTCCATTTCTAAAAATGAAATTTATCATTTCAGAAAGATCAAAAGAATCAAAAAAAAATATTTTGTTTATTCGATCCAAAAAAAGCGGGGAATTAGCATTTGCTTGAAACATTTCCCAAGTAACCGTTTTGCGTCTTTGAGCACGCATGGATCCTTTTATTATATCCCGACGAAAATCTGATTGTTGCGAGTAACGTATCAAAGCCACTTC